AGGAAAATTTACTTGGGTTTACGAGGATTTAGAATCAACAATTTATCCACAATTCGTTGTAAAATTGATTCTTTCTTTTTATTATTCTTTTTATTCATTATTTCTTTTCCTTATTTATCCTCAGCCATTTATTCTTCCCCTTCCTATTATGTCGGCCAAAATTGATGAAACTATCACTTTTGAATGTGAAACGGGTAATTATCATACTTTTTGTCCTATTAGCTGTGTATCCTGGTTGTATCAAAAGATTGAAGACAGTTTCTTTTTGGTAGTGGGCACAAAAACATGTGGTTATTTTCTCCAAAATGCACTTGGAGTTATGATTTTTGCAGAACCCCGCTATGCAATGGCGGAATTAGAAGAAGGAGATATCTCGGCCCATTTGAACGATTATGAGGAATTGAAAACGCTTTGTATTCGGATAAGAAAAGATAGAGACCCCAGCGTGATCATATGGATAGGCACTTGTACTACAGAAATAATCAAAATGGATTTGGAAGGTATGGCACCCAAATTGGAATATGAAATTGGAATACCAATTCTAGTGGCAAGAGCAAATGGATTGGATTATGCTTTTACTCAGGGGGAAGATACTGTGTTAGCTGTAATGGCACATCGTTGTCCAGAACAAGAATTCCCCATTGGTGAATCAAAAGAAACTATAACAAAAACAAAATTATTCCCTTTTCCTCTTATGAAGGAAAAGAAATTGGTGGAATATGCAAATCATCCTCCCTTAGTTATTTTTGGGTCTTTACCCTCGAATTTGGTCTCTCAACTTGATACAGAATTAAGACGCCAATTCATCAAGGTATCAGGTTGGTTGCCCGCTCAGAGATATGCCGATCTTCCATCACTGGGTGATGGAGTTTATGTTTGTGGCGTTAACCCCTTTCTGGGTCGTACAGCAACAACTTTGATAAGACGAAAAAAATGTGAATTAATCGTAGCTCCTTTTCCTATTGGTCCGGACGGAACGCGTGCTTGGATCGAAAGGATTTGTCCTGTATTTGGTATTGAGACCCAGAGTCTGGAGGAAAGAGAGGAACGGATATGGGAGAGTTTAAAAGATTATCTTGATTTGGTACGCGGAAAATCTGTCTTTTTCATGGGAGATAATTTGCTAGAAATATCTCTAGCAAGATTCTTAATCAGATGTGGTATGATCGTTTATGAAATTGGTATTCCATATATGGATAAACGATATCAAGCTGCTGAATTAGCACTTTTAAAAGATACATGTATAAAAATGTGTATACCAATACCACGAATTGTGGAGAAACCAGACAATTCGAATCAGATACGACGTATGCGCGAGCTACAACCCGACTTAGCCATCACCGGAATGGCTCATGCTAACCCGTTAGGGGCGAGAGGAATTGATACTAAATGGTCAGTTGAATTTACTTTTGCCCAGATTCATGGATTTGCCAGTGCAAGAGATGTACTTGAATTGGTTACCCGCCCTCTACGACGTAACGAAAATTTAGATAACTTGGATAGGACCACCCTGGTCAGAAAGAACAACGAGTTCTATACCAGTACTCCTAGATAAGCTAACAGAGAATATATTTATTAATAGCATATGCATATATCCAGATGTTATGTTATAATATAGATTATAAATCTTCTATATGTTAGATATTGGAATCTATTCTGTTAAATCGAATTTATGGATGTATAAAATGATGACTATTCCTATCTGTATCTCCCATATATATATGGGGGATACCAGATCTATTAATTCTATTCCTGTTTCTCATTCTTAATTTTCAATCAACAAGGAGTTTCGATATGATAAGAGTACTTGGTCTACTATGGGATCCATTATCATCATGGGTAGAAGTCTCAGGTCCGATCATTTTATTTGGGCTATATTATGGATTTCTCGCTACATTGCCTTTTGGTCCCTCTAAAATCTATTCGATGAGATCTTTCTTTTTGGGAGAACCTATCTATGGTATTATAGCTATAAGTGGTTCTATTACGGGACAATTAATAGTCTTTTTGTCCATGTACTATTCGCCCATCTATGCAGCGTTGTGGAAACCTCACGCAATAACTTTATTAGTCGTACCATATATGTTCTTTCGTTTTAATCAAATTAACAAAGAACCTTCAAGTTCTGAATCTCCGCACCCCATGAATTCGATCAACAATCCAAAAATTCTAAGTCTATTTATGGGTGGTCTAATTCTTCAATTGTTTAATCCCATTCTTTTAGCAAATCCCGTATTAACAAGACTAGTGAACCTCTTTCTTTTTCGTTACAGCAATAATATATCGTTTATTATAAGTGGTTTTTGCGGTTGGTTGGGTGGTAATATTCTATTCATCATTTTGACAAAATTGGTCTCTTTCCGTATAGAACGTAATTCACCTATTGATTATACTAGATTAAGACGTTATATCCATCGGACCTTTAGTCTACTTCTTCTTTCTTATTGTTCATTCTATTTAGGTAGGGCCCCATTACTTTTTCTTAAAAGAAAAAATGATGATATCGGTGACAAAGATGACGGCTCTGTGGTTATGGCTAGAGATGAAGATGACCGCTCTGTTACTATGGTTAGAGATGAAGATGACCGTTCTGTGGTTATGACTAGAGATGAAGATGACAGCTTTGTGGCTATGGTTAGAGATGAAGATGACCGCTCTGTGGCTATGGCTAGAGATAAAGATGTGGCTATGGCTATAGATGAAAATGAAAATGAAAGCTCTGTGGCTATGGCTATAGATGAAAATGACAGCTTTGCGGCTATGGCTATAGATCCGAAAAAATTGAAAGGACTTCCGAAAGAAGAACCATTATCATGGTTCAAGCAACCATGGCCCATTATGTTATTTGATCATAATAGAGCTTATCGGCCGATACGATATATCGGGAATAGCCCATTTACTCGCCTAGGTCCTGTGAGGACCGAAGTATCTCAATATTTTTTTGGCACATATTCGAGTGATGGAAAACAAAGAATCTCTTTTACGTTTTTACCTAGTGTATTGGTCCTTGGGGAAAAGCTCGGAAAATATAGAGATCTTTTAGATACTTCTTGCTCATCTGAGGATCCTTATCATAGATGGATCCATACCATGAAAAGAAGAAGAGATTTTTTAGGGAATGAATTTTCGGATCGAGTGAAAGCTCTAAGCAATGGATCTCCTGCTGAAAATGTTATCGAAAGGAGAGTGGAATTCTCCAATTCTCAGGGAGATTCTTTTATTGAAATGTATGATCCATTCCTTAATGGGGCATTCCGTGGAACAATAAACCAACTCGAGTCCCCCCGAATGCTGAACAATTCGATCATTTCTAATCTTTCGGATTTTGTAGAGGTATCTATGAAAGACTGTAAAGAGGGATACCAAAATGATCAATTTGGGTATGGGTACCATATATCTCATCGTTGGCAGGAATTGGAACACGAAAGCTTTCGACTACCCTGGGAACCCTTACCTACAGATACTGTTCGTTCGCTTGTTCCGATCACTAAATCATCGGAAAGAGGAAAAGTTGAACCTATTTCGAAACGGCTCTATCTATTAGCAGAACGAATAATTGCAAATCAAGCAAGGAAGAAGATATTTGAAGAGTCTTTGTCAAATATAGATTCTTCAATTATAGATTCTTCTTTTGGTAACCTTATCTATCCAAAAGATTCGTTGGAAATGACTTCTGATCAGATCCAAGAGATCTATGCAAAAGATGATGATTCGTTGATACATTTTCTGTGGTTGGAAATAGCCTTTCGAGTAGCCTATATAGATATCGTACCGGAAATAGCTTCATGTAATGAACGGATCTACACAAACTATTTGGTGAATATTTACAACCAAATCGACGGTAGAAACGTTTCGCCCACAGGTACCATAAAATGGGAATTGATTCTTGATCTTTTTACTACGAATACGGAACAGAAAGTGACTTCAGAACAGATTTTTCTTTTCGAGTCTTTGGCGCAACATGAGTGGACAATACTACGAAATTTTCGTGGGAATGTATCTACGGATGATTCAACGCAAACGAAAGATTTTCTTACCCTTTACAGGGAAATACTATTGAATGAACCTCTCCAAATGAAAGAGATTCAGAAACATGTGCCTCGATGGTCATCTAATGTTACGATGGATGAATCTGATGATGTAGACACAACTCCAATCACAACGAATAGCATTCGTGCAAGAAAGGTCAGAAGTACACTGACTTTTGATATTGGGGACAGAGAAATAGTTATGAAACGTTATTTTGTCGAATCAGATTATCGTCGGAACTTAATCAAAGGATCCATACGTGCTCAAAGACGTAAAATTATGATATGGAAGAAGATGCAACCGAATGTACATTCCTTTTTCTTTTTGGTAAGAAAGGAAATACCCACTTATCCTAAAGATCATTACGACACGTCCGATTCTGATAGAGTGAATATGGAACGAATCCCTAAAGAAATTAGGGAGCAAATGCAGAGATACGAAGAAGAATCGGAGCCGGTCCCCCACAGTCCGACACTCGCTGAGTCCTTATGTACAATGTGGCCGGAATTGAACTATTTAAGAGGTTTATTTTTAGTGGCTCAATCAAATCTTAGAAAAAGTATAATATTACCATCACTTATAATAGCCAAAAATATTGGTCGTATATTATTATTTCAAGGCTCCGAATTTCCAAAAGATTGGGAACAAATGAGGAGAGAAGTGCATATCAAATGCGCTCCTGATGGTACCGAATATTCTGAAACAGAATTCCCAGACAAATGGAAAAGAAATGGTATGCAGATAAAGCTTCTATTTCCTTTTCGTTTGAAGCCTTGGCATAGCCATAGCCCCGAACTCCAATTCGAGAAAAAATTGCGTTGGAGCTATTTAACGACCCTTGGATTTGAAACTGACATACCTTTTGGTGATCCAATCCCACAGCTAGGACCTTTTTCGGAATTTTTTCAACCTATCTTCAAAGAATTGATCTTCAAAAAATTGAAGAGAGGGTTGATCATCTTTCAAAAATTGAGAAAAGGATTGATTCTTTTCAAAAAATTGAAGAGACGATTGATGGGATCTACAGGAATAAGACGCGTTCCACGAGTTAGATATATAGACAAAAGTGAACTGAATGACCGGATACAAAATAAAATACTGAGTGAGACTACCCCTATGGATAGTGCAAATGATTCATCAGAAATGAATGATCCATTTGGATATGAAACCCGAACAATTAATGTGAAAGATCCAGATGATCGGATGACCACAATGAAGGAGCGGATAAAATCTATCTCGATCATAAATAGCGCTCCTATAACTGGAATGTCTCTGGTGGATTCAGAGAGTAATAATGGATCGAAGGGGAGTTTGGGATCAACATTAAAAAAACGATTGGTTCAGATTCGGCGAATACCTGGTCGATTTCGAAAGAAAAGTGTCCAATTAATCCGAAAAAGGTTCTATTCAATGAAATTAATGAAACTTTTTCTCAAAAGAATGGACCGATATCTTTTACCAAGTTTTATTCATTTCCTCGAGTCAAATATCAATTTTTGGATTCGATCCGCTTGGATCCGATCCACGGGGAATATAGCCACAATTTACGGACAAATATTCATTATTAATAATGATATTTCAAGAATAAATAGAGGTAAAATTACCAACTACTATTTGATCAACGAAAAAATACAAGATTTTGAAATTAATCCTGATCGAAACATGTTCTCAATGTCCCAAGCATATGTATTTCACAAGATATGGCAGATAAGGGCAATGAACAGGTCCTATTCAAAGTATTTATTCAAATCCCGAGCCCAAACATCATATCCCTTGATCAAGAAGAAGATCCAAGAATTATTAGATATACAAGGAATATTGGATCACGAGAAACCACAAGATCTGAAGGAGAATGACTGGAAACAATGGTTGAGATGTTTTGACCGGTACAACATATCCCCAGAGATATGGTCTAGGATAAACCCACAGAACTGGAGAAATGGAGTAAGTAAGCAATGTACGTGCTATGAAGAACAATTCATTCCCTATGAACAACAAAAAGATTCTATATTTGCAGCTGTGATGGAACCTTATTTGGGACTACTTCGGAAAATAAACAAACGTTACAGATACGATCTCTTATCATATAGTTATCTCAATTCTACAAAAGATTTGGATATTCTCAATTCTACAAAAGATTTTGATATTCTCAATTCGACAAAAGATTTTGATATTCTCAATTTGACAAAAGATTTTGATATTCTCGATTCTACAAAAGATTCGGATATTCTCGATTCTACAAAAGATTCGGATATTCTCGATTCTACAAAAGATTCGGATATTCTCGATTCTACAAAAGATTCGGATATTCTCGATTCTACAAAAGATTCGGATATTTACGGGCCGCCAGTACAACCTTATATACCAGATGATCACGATATCACCGATCGTGAAGGAATTCTCAGGGAAAAGTTTATTCGTGATATTATCGAGGAGGATTGGAAGGGTACCGATTTCAATATCATGAATGGTCCTCGTTCTACTATTGAAATTTACGATGCTATACGTTCTTGTACTTACGATCATACAACAATGATTGACAGGCAGAAGACTGATCTTCTTACGAATAAACAGAGGATTGATGAGACGCGAAGAGACAATGTTGGCATTATTGATTCTCCGGAAATCGAGAAGAGAGGATCCGTATTAGATTTAAAATCATGGTTATTCCCGGACCTTTTGGGAATCAAAAATATATATGACACTGAATCGAAGTACGTACCAAAAAAATCGTTTTTACGAGAAGAACGAGACCGGAAAAAGATAGAGGAAGAAGAAGAACGGAAGGAAACAACAGAACAAGGAATAGGTGTTAGATCACATGTTCATAAAAAAAAAGGAAAAGAGCATAATCGGAACGATAAAGCCGGTAAAGTAGAAGATAAAAAAACTGGTAAAGTAGAAGATAAAAAAACTGGTAAAGTAGAAGATAAAAAAACTGATGAAAAGAAAAAAACTGATGAAAAGAAAAAAACTCATCAAGTTTTTGTTCAATACAAAGCGGTAGAAGGTATAGGGGAAGACAGTATATTCAAGCTGTCGGATGTTTGCAGGGTTATGTGCGGAATTAAGGATCCGGTCCAATATCTTTGGACCAATATCCACCAGGGAAATGTTAACCTGAATCTAATGTTCCTTCTTCTTCAGAAGACTAGCAATGAAAAGGCTAGCAATGAAAAGGATAGCAATGAAAGGGATAGCAATGAAAAGGAAATATGGGAAGAGAATATTCTTCGGGAGGATGTTCCGAGAAAGGTAAGCAATCGAAATGAAATATGGGAAGATAAAAACATAGTGATCCCCGAACCATATCGTTTATCAAGCATACTGGACGACCAATTCCTGATGTATAAAATCGTAAGTATTTCATTTAAGTTTCCAAATAAAGCCCGGGAATGGATAGATGAAAATCTTTATGATGGATCTGTGCAACGCGGGAAAATTCTGGGGGATGGAAAAAACATTTTGAGTTCCCTCAATTTAGAAGATCTTTTGCTCCCAAAACGTCGTAGAGAATTTCGAATCCTGAATCGGTTTGATCCGGAGAACGATCATGTAGGATTTTCCAATGGAAAAGACATACAAAATGACGAAGAACTCATGGAAAGAGACCAACATCTTAGCGTAGATACAACACAAATAATTAAACGTTTTCTTTGGCCTAGTTATCGATTAGAGGATCTTATTTGTATGAATAGATATTGGTTCAATACAAATGATGGGAGTCGATCCGCGATGTTGAGAATACGTATGTATCCCCTAACTTTCAATTGATAGATTTTTTGCGTTTTCGTCAACAACAACAACAACAAATAGATTGATTCAATGGAGTTTCTGGGCCAAAATTGAACCAATCTGTTCGTTCCGTTTTATCAATGCGATGTTAAAAGATTCTACATCTCCTATCGTATTTTGCCATAGGTCCAAAACCAAATGTTCCTCCAAGAAGATAGAAAGAATCCGACCAATTGTTCTTCAATAGAAATAAATGGTCGTAACGAATCAGAATTATTATATGGACCATGCAAATGAAAGAATGGATCTAATTCTTTTTTCTGACTCGAGAAAAAAAAAAAAAATTCTATTCAGCTCCGGTAAAATTTGTTTTTTATGATCAAGAATTTGTCCATTAGTTCGTCTCTGATTCCCAATAAACAGAGAGGATCTGTTGAATCTCAGGTATTTTATTTAACCAATCGGGTCCTAAGACTTACCCAGCATCTGCAATTGCACGGAAGAGACTATTCATCCCAAAGGGGTTTGTGGAAAATTTTGGGCAAACGTAAGCAACTTCTGATTTATCTATCCAAGAGGGATAAACTTCGTTACGATGATTTAATCGGTCAATTGGGTATTCGTGGGCTAAAAACCCGTTAATTTCGAAGTTTTGAATTCCAATCCAATTTTTAGAGATCCCGGATCCTAATTAGTCGTTCTTTTGTTCTCATTTATAAAACGAACCGGAGAGGGGTGACATATGACCATGCTTGCTGAAAGACCCCCTGATGGTAAGTATGGGTCCTCATTATCCATCGATAATGGATGTTCTTCGACTTATTGCTAGATGGTAAAGATGTTATTGACTTTGAACCTCTATCAGATTATTTACATAGGGAGGGATGGGATCAAATTGTTTAGAACCGAACAATAGTCCAATATCTCCCCTATGTAACGCAATGGGATTATTTAGCTACTATGTTCGCAGAGGCAATAACGGTAAATGCGTCGAAAAGATCGATCGGGAAATATGTATCCCGAAGGGCTAGCTATAGCAGAGTGATTATGCTAGAGGTAGATAAGGTCACTTTTTTTTAGTGAATGCGATCTCATAATATTGGAAATTCTCGCGCACATAATGAATCCACCTGGATCTATTTTTCGTCCCTCTAGTAAGTATGATGAGAAGTATCATTCTATTTCTGATCTTATAATAAAAGGATCATTAGATAATGGAAAATAAGAAACTCAATAGAACTTTTATATCTGAGAAGATAAAGGTATAAGGAGTTGATCTATTATGCTCGAGCATACACTTATTCGAGTTCGAGGTGCTTTCTTCATTATCTATTGGTATTTATCTGGTCACGAGTCGGAACATGGTTAGAGCACTTATGTTTCGCCAATACTGCATGCAGTCGATTCAAATCCAGTAGCATTTTCGGGTTATCTTAGAATATAGTCGGCGAGTAAGGGGGGACATCTTATCGATCTTTGTTATAGCTATTGCAGCCGCCGAAGCAGCTATTTAATCAGCTACTGACATCGTATCATATAATCAACTCGTATCGATCAATTTCATTTGTCGAAATGGTGATAGAGTATCGTATATATAATCTATAGATTACGAATCGGTATATCTATTCCTATCCAAAAAGATGATGGGTATATATCAGAAGATATATCTATTCTATATGACTAGAATCAATCGAAATCTCTATAGTATTACGATCGATCAAAAACATGATTGATCCATATTAAACTCATTATGAAAATGACCTATCATGATTGGACCTTATTCGGGGTGATCTAGGGGGATCGAAATGATCAAAATATCTTTGTCCCATTGAAAAAATACAGAATCTTAACATATTGGTTCCAAATAGAATTGATAGTACAATTATTGATTCTTTTATATTCATAATATCCCGTTATTAGCCATCTTTATTGGGCATATATTAGAAGATTTGGCTATATATGATCTTATCAAATGAAAACTTTTTACTAACTAATGGAGATCCAATGGCACATTCGGTCAAAATTTATGATACATGTATTGGTTGTACCCAATGCGTACGAGCTTGTCCCACAGATGTATTGGAAATGATACCTTGGGAAGGATGTAAAGCTAAGCAAATTGCTTCTGCTCCAAGAACAGAAGACTGCGCAGGTTGTAAGCGGTGCGAATCCGCTTGTCCAACAGATTTCTTGAGTGTACGTGTTTATTTATGGCATGAGACAACGCGCAGTATGGGTCTAGCTTACTGATCAATATGCACAATAAAAAAGGTTAAATCCATCTCATATTTCTTTCATTCTTTTTTTTTTCTCCACTGATAAAAACCCATACTTGAGATTTTGGATCAAGTATGGGTTTTTATAGAGAGATGGAAAGTATCTTCTATAATAAGTGAATTACCCTGGCTCGATCAACAATGATTTGTTAGTTTGCCCATATCTGCAGGTTCCTTAATCCCATTATTTGCCCACCCATAGAGGGAAGGAATGAGCTGATTCGATGATATACTCTAGGTAAGAACTCCTTTTCATTACCTATACATTCCGTCCGTTACCATTTCCAATTCGATAATTCATTGATCCAATTGAAAGAAGAAAGAGTCTAACTGGATAGATTTTATTGATTTTCATTGGAGATTGGGAATTGGCGGACTTTCCATTGGATCTATTTGACGGGATTTTTTACCACTTTTACCACTTTTGCCATTTCAGTTGCTTGGCCAGTTACTTCAAATCTTCGATCGTTACATTTACTGATGTTATGCAATGTACAGTGGCCAATTAGGATCATTTGCTTCTCGAGATATTCTGCTTTTCTTTTCTATGCGGGAGCTGGAATCAATTTCCGTTCACCCACTTCTATCCGTACGGGGGGAGGGAAAGACGTTTATATTTGGACACAAAGTTCATTTCGTACACTGCGAGTGTTCTATCTTTCCCCTAATCAGAGCTTGAAGTATGGGTCTCTAGGGATCTGATAGACCAACATTAGGTTCAGGAATATTGGATAATAAATAGTATTTCCGTAATACTGGAAATAGTATTCTATTTAGGGTTCTTCATCACTTATGCAATCAAATCGCCAATTTTTTCCTTACATACCTGGTTACCTGATACTCATGGGCAAGCGCATTATAGTACATGTATGCTTCAGTAGCCGGAGTTCCATTTAAAATGGGAGGATATGGGTTAATCCGAACATGGAATTGCTACCTCATGCTCATTTTAGATTTCTTTTTGCTGTGGTTGGTAATGATAGGAGCGGTTCAAATCGTCTATGCAGCTCCAACATCTCTGGGTCAACAGAATCGGAAAAGGAGGATAGTCTTCACTATCTCATATGGGATTTTGAATTATTGGTTCCATGGCAGATACAGGTCTCAATGGATCCATTTTCAAATGATATTTCATTAATCCATTGGTGCGGCATTTTAATTCTTAGCGGGAACAAGTGACGATAGGATACATTTCTTCTTCTTGATGAAATAAATGGTAGGGCTATACTAATAGCTAAAATACTATGTCCGGTAGTTTTTCAATGGCTTCTCTTGCGTTACCGGAAATCAGTGGTTTTATGGCAGAATCTATGAGATTTTCTTCCCGAGAAAAATGACTGTTTATAAATCAATCTTCTTCGACCTTGAAAATCGAATCATTGGTACTGCAATAGCGGCAATTGTAACGATATTCACTCCCATCCACTTGTTGTCTATGTTACGTCGAATATTCTATATAAGTTGAAAATGTGACGAACCCTTATTTAACGGATTCTGGACCAAGAGATATTTTAACCCTGATCTGTCTCTTTCTACCAATAATAGGTATTGGTGCTTATCCCGGTCCAGTTCTCTTTCTATCAGATTATTGGATAGAAGTTAGCTCATCTCGATCCTTCCATCCATGAAATGAATGGCAAAAATTTATTTTTGTACTTTCCAAATAGATTCTTATCTATATAATAGAATTAATAGGATCCAATTCTCTTTTGAGAAATGAATGGAATGGAGCGAATCAAAAATGAAATTATTTCTCTTTTATTTTGAGAAAATATAGTTCAAGTTATTTCAAGTAGTGATTCCATCATTCTATAATCAATCTTTGAAATAACTTGGACCAGTTATTGATGTCACTTATCACTTACATAAAGGAACTGGATCGAATCTATCCTTCTTTTTCCCTCCGGGAATTCGGTCCATTTATGGTTCCAACCATCCATAGCTGTGTAACCCTATTCCTAATAGATCGACCCCCAAATAACGGATCCAAACTATAGAAAATCCTAAAGAAGCCACAATTGCCGGTTCCTCACCCTGCCAACCCTTATTCATTCTAGTATGCAGATAGATTGCGAATATGGTCCAAGTAATTAATGCCCAAGTCTCTTTTGGATCCCAGCTCCAATAAGATCCCCATGCTTCATTGGCCCATATTGCTCCAGAAAGAGTACCTATGGTTGAAAGAGAAAAACCGGGACCAATCGCACGATAACTCCAATGATCTAATTGTTTAATCAATTGACATTTACGATAATTCGTTGATGAAAAATCAAAAGTGTATTGCAAATCACTTTTTTGTTTTTCATGTGAATAAAATTTTTCATTGGGAAGAATGGATCGGGAAAAGAAATTGTCCATCGCACCAAAAAGAACCTGTCTATTTACTCCGGACATAATCACTAGAAGAGCTATTGATGCTAGGGATCCACATAAAAGGGTTGCATAGCTGAACAATATCATACTTACATGCATCATTGACCAATGAGATTGTAGCGCGGGTACTAACATTCCGGATCGTTGCATTTCCTCCGGAAGACCTAAAGTAGCAAAACCATGAGTTAACATAGCACTTGGCGCGGTGATTGCACCTAACCACCGATCATCCCGGTTCCGTACTTCTAGTACTATATGGAGCACGGATGAACTCCAGGAAAGGAACATGAATGATTCATACAAATTACTCAACGGTAAATGTCCCGAATAAAGCCAACGAGTAATTAATAATCCCGTTGTACAAAGAAAAGTAACTATCATGCCCTTTCCTCCCGAACTACTTAGTCCTTCAATTCGATAAACTAAGGTTCCCCAATAAATGAGAGTGACAACCAAAATGAGAGAAAAAGAGATGTGAGCCAATATATGTTCTAAAGTTATGAATATCATAATCAAACCCATTTATTCATTTTATTCCCGAATGAGATCTATGATGAAAATATAGGATTGATCTATCACAATGGAAATAGATTGAACAGATATTGCTACATAGGAAGAAGTGATTGATGAGATCTTCCTGGAAAAATGCCGCCACTCGGATTTGAACCGAGATGCTCTCGCACTGCTTCCTAAGAGCAGCGTGTCTACCAATTTCACCATGGCGGCTTCGTAGGGACCATACTAGCTTATTTACACCAGATCGTCAATGTTATGGAACGTGTCTAGCAGAGGGAGTAATCTGTGATTATAACAGATGTCCAAATAAAATAGAAGTTCGAGCATTGACATTTGAATCAAATTTATGTTGGTTAATGGTTATAACGGAGCATGGCGCAGCTTGGTAGCGTGCCATCTTGGGGTGATGGAGGTCGTGGGTTCAGATCCCGCTGCTCCGAAAGAGAATGGGGAAATAGTAACATGCCTTATCGAACAAAGAATATCTGTCAATTTTCGCTCACGATGGGAAGAATCGGAGCAGCTAGATTCCAAACAAGAAAGAGAGATACATGGGGTTATATCATCACTTTCCAATCTGGATTATTTGATCATATACATATCTAGAACGAAACCATTTTTCTGAGATCTCCCGTATGATTATTCTCCAATATCCTGTTGGGCTTTTCAATTTGAGAGGAGACATCCAAATATATTGATAGCTCGCAATAATATTACATACGAACTAATAGTACTATATACAGGCTGCTTATTAATGAATTGATCCTATTTTGAGCTACTGAGATGTAGAAAGGGGTTTAATCCATAGGATAAAAAATTGCACTAGATTACGCATCTATATTTTTGTCAGCTCATGTATCTCTGCCACAATGGTTTGGGCATTACGCATTATAAATGGTAGAGATACGAAGAAAGAGGATTCCTTTTAGTTCTCCTAAAGGATTTAGCACTCACTCTTTTCTATCCAACCATAAAGGAGGGAAAGAATGGGTTCAGACCCAATAAGGAGATGAATCATTGGGAGGAGCAGAAGCAGAAGAAGGATGAATTGAGATATTTGAAACTACGAACTAGTAATTATTCGCCATAGAGCAAAAACCTGCATCTATTACGAAATGCACGAGTGATTCCATAATGAAATAATATCATTCCCATGCATTATTCCGTAGGTTCTGTGCCATTATTTATAAGAAATAAGAAATCGTTTTGATCCTAGTTTTGGATCGGAATGGATGGGGATGTTGATAAGGTTGAGCTACCGGAAATGTAGCATAATGGTAATGCTGAAGTTCGTTCAGGATCCTTACAAAAAATGATGAACTCTAATCCCTTTCCAGTGGGAAGGCGGAATGGATAGAGGAATAGTTGATAAATTCCCCATTTCTCCAGATTGGCTGAAGGGAAGTACTGTAGTGGAACTAATTAATGACCGTGTCCCTTTCGTACGACCACCCTTGGGAGTACCCGAAGAAAATGATTTCTTTCGCATCACCGTTCTCCAGGGTCCTGGAGGGTGGTGTCGTATATTCGCTCGTGTTGTGCTACGGATCATCCAAATCAATTGATGTCAATTTTGATTCGGATGATCCAGAGGAATCATCATTGGCTATGCAATAAAAACTTTTCGAATGACCGGTGGAGATAGACTTAGCTAAAGAAAAAGCTTTTATTGCGGCCCGATATGCTTTTCCCTTCCGAACATTTTTACGAATTTTTTTCTTGGATCTAGAAGTACGTTTTTTTGGAACTGCCATAAGGAACAATGGGTTTAATTCATATATTGTGATGTGAAAGACATCTTCTGTATTTCATTTATTCATTTCTCTCGTGGAGAACTCAACATATTCTTTATCGGAATATGCTGCAAATTGAATCAATCCATTCTCTCGACGAAAACGCAAAATAAATTGAAATAGATGAGAATCTACCAATGGAAATTGAAAGTTCAATTTCCATTATATATTATCATCCATTTTATAGAATATATTCATATAACGATCGATATCGAGGGAATATCTTTCTAATCCTTCTTGTTCATGTTCCTGTCATATTCTGAATTGAAATTAATGGGATCAGAATGTTCTATGGATTGATTGTAAGATCTTTTCAATTGGAAAGACAGGAAAAGATGCGGAAGTATCAACCAATTTTGAGTGAAAGGTTTTAAATATTCTTCTGATGTTTCATTTCCAAGTTCCATAACGTTTATATGTATAGGAAATAGTTTCATCAAATAGAAATTTTTTCTATCAATCATACTACTTTTATAATTGAAGTGATATGTGAGGACCGATAATGTAAGTACTACTATACCTTTGACCAAAAAATATGGATTGCTTTTACGTAGATCGCGTAAAAGCAACGTACTGAGAATTCTAAGGTCAAAGAGCTTTATAAGGCGCTCCCGGTGCGAAAGGATTTGAATTAAAAATCTCACTAAATTGGATTCGGTCCATGGATTGTATAGAAATTGATAACTTTTGATCTCTTCCAATTTCACTATCCAGGATCTTCTTTTTTTCATTTCTTTTTACCCCTTTTTTTCATCCCAATGAATAGAATAAATAGATTATTTAATCTTGATTTATATAATTGGAACGCTCATATCAACCACTCAACTCACATGATATAAAGATCAATATTTATTGAATGAAATGAACGGAAACCCTTTTTGTTCATTATGACAATTTACATATCTTCCAATTGAAATATCCAGCTCCATTTTGGTCATTTCATTTATTCTTTACCCCAATTACAGGTAAAATAAATACCATTAAATACCATAAAAAAGAGCTCGTGTAAATGACACGAGCCTCTGGAGTGAAGAGAGCTATAAGATAAAAAACAAAAATTTGTTTGATGGAAGGGCTCACATTAGGTTTAGGGATAATCAGGCTCGAACTGATGACTTCCACCATGTCAAGGTGACACTCTACCGCTGAGTTATATCCCTTCCCTACCTTCATCTGGAAGGAGAACTGACTTATGAATAATAACTTACCAAAGGGTCGAGAGACTCAACACCACTATCCCACTATTTTCTCTCGAACAACTTGACGCCAAACCTTCCTTCTTTTCACACTACTACGAAAAGAAAGAATGAGAAAGAAAAGATTGGATACTATTCTGAGTGAATCCTATCGAAAATAGGATTTCCTACTGATTTGAACCATAACATATGGTCCCGTAAAATCAGTAATATTTTACCTATCTCGATCAAGCAAGTTTGACATGAACATGTCAAATATTTTGTTAAACATATTTGATCCGATCTAGCACTAGTGCGTGCGGAAAGGACTAAAGATTGGTTGGAAGAACAAGGAGAACAGGATCGAGTAAAGATTATACAGAGATGATACGGATCAAAAATTTATTCTTGCACCCAGGATATTACTGTTTTCGAAAAATAAGATCTACTTTTATCTCTTTTTCCATTCAAAAGTTCCGATTTGTTTCCACTTCGAGACCCCAAAAATGAACAAATGTTTGCTCTAAGGAACACGTACAGGATCCATCATTACAGAACAGAAAAGAAAAGAGAAGACCCTATGCAACTGTTAACTACTTCATATAAATACATTGATATCCTCTCGCCTAGCGAGCAAATATTGACCTCCGTGGATGGAAATACTTCTTTATCTGGATCGATGTGAGAGTACAACTACATTTCCAAAATCCATGTTGTCTCTTCGGAACAGGTTGACCCCTTCGCTCTCTCGTGGTACAATCTTCTTCCCGCTGAGCCCCCACTTTTCCACCGGTCCACAGAAACAAGATATAGGACTGGTGCCAGCAGTTCATCAGTTCATCATAGGAGAAAGGACTCACCGGGCCAGATCATTGACTAATCAGATCAAAAATAACTTCCTTTTCCGTATACTTTCCCCGGCCATATCGATTGCTATTCGCGGGCCTTACGCAGTCGATCAGATCATATCTCAGATATATATATATATATATATATATATCCTTCAACATAGGTCATCGAAATGATCTTGGACGACCCCAACCAAAGCACGAAAGCCAAGATCTTTCATGAAATTGATTCCTGCTCGAATTCGAACAGTGTATAACCACATGGATAAGCTCACATTAACCCGTCAATTTCGAATCCAATTTGTATTTGGAGGAATGATATTTCGAGATATCAAGAAGGAATTAGCATTTCATAATGTCGATTCATACAAAAGAGTATTTCTTCAGACGCTGTACTTATAGGATGGGAATAGAGAAGGAAGAGGAAATCCCGAAGATTTTGCATAATCTTTTTGACCGAAAAAAATATGATTCAGTAGTTTTTTGTTAGAACACGAAAACGTGTTTGACTCAATTGGTTCCAGTGACTCTTTTAGACATAATGCATGAAGGAAGGGAATATGAAGATTCTCGAACAATGAAAATAATCCAATCTATCCTACTTCGAAAAAATTGAACGAGAAGCCGTATGAGGTGCAAATCTCATGTACGGTTTTGTAGAGTGACAGTGAAGACAACTTATCTGTCAACTTTTCCACTATCACCCCCAAAAAACCAAACTCTGCCTTACGTAAAGTTGCCAGAGTACGATTAACTTCTGGATTTGAAATCACTGCTTATATACCTGGTATTGACCATAATTTACAAGAACATTCTGTAGTATTAGTAAGAGGAGGAAGGGTTAAAGATTTACCCGGTGTGAGATATCACATTGTTCGAGGAACCCTAGATGCTGCCGAAGTAAAAGATCGTCAACAAGGGCGTTCTAGTGCGTTGTATATTCTTACTTATCTAAGACTTGTATCATTTCATGATGATGCCATGTTAATTGCTAGGAACATGTGAAGTATATGGCTAACCTAATAACGAACGTTTTGTAAGGGGACTAGAGCAGGCTACCGTAAAACAAACGATCCTCTTTTTCAGGAGATTTGGAACTATTATATGTCCAAGGTTCAATATCGAAATCATTTTCGAAGTTTTCCCTGATTGTTTCAACAGAAAATTCAAAATACCTTGACCTTTTTAGAACAGGTTCGAGTCAAATAGCAATGATTTGAAACACTTTTTTTATACACTATTTTGTAAACCTAAGGACTTGATGGTATAGATATGTAAAATACAGGATTTCCAATCATAGCAAAAGAAAGAAAGGGAACGGATACTCAATCGAGAGTGAGTAAACAGAATTATATGCATAAAGAATATATCTCATCTATGCAGATAGAATCATGTGGAAAGCCGTATTCGACGAAAGTCGTATGTACGGTTTGGAGGGAGATCTTTCATACCTTTAGAGATCCACCCTACAATATGGAGTCAAAAAGCCAAAATAAATGATTTGCAGCCTTTATGAAATAGATTCTTGAACCTTTTTCACACTCATGTCACGGCGAAGTACTGCAGAAAAAAAAACTGCAAAATCCGATCCTATTTATCATAATCGATTAGTTAACATGGTGGTTAACCGTATTCTTAAAAACGGGAAAAAATCATTGGCTTATCGAATTCTTTATCGAGCCATCAAAAATATTCAACAAAAGACGGAGAAAAATCCACTATCTGTTCTACGCCAAGCAATACGTAGAGTAACTCCCAATGTAACAGTCAAAGCAAGACGTGTGGGTGGATCGACTTATCGAGTTCCCATCGAGATAAGATCTACACAAGGAAAAGTACTTGCCATTCGTTGGTTATTAGGGGCATCTCGAAAACGTCCGGGTCGAAATATGAATTTCAAATTGAGTCACGAATTAATGGATGCTGCCAGAGGGAATGGCAATGCTATACGCAAAAAGGAAGAGACTCATAGAATGGCAGAAGCCAATAGAGCTTTTGCACATTTCCGTTAATTCATAAACAGGATCGATATTTACCTATCTATATAGTGGATTTACATATCCTGATAAATTAGAAATTAATTTCCGTTCGGATCGGGATTTATCAATATGTTTATCGGAACAAAAGAGAAAAAAGAAGAAGAAAAGAACATAAATCATAGATAGATAAACTAAGCCCTCTTGGGAAAGCTTCCTTAAGAAAGAAGGAGATAGAGTATGGAGGAATATTCGATCCTATTCATGAGGATTATGTCAATCTCCTATTCCGAAAATTGCAGGTTAGAAACTATTTCTACTCTTTCGGAGATTGAATGAAATTACTAATTTATGATCTGACATGTACAAAGTGAAAACTTCATTTTCAATTATACCCTGAGATCATTTGAAAGAGTTTCATTTGCTTTTCTTCCATTCTGGTCTATGGTCTTTCTTGGCTATATGGTCTATCCAGGGGAAAGATTGAGCTTCAAGAAATAGTAAATGGTCTCATAGATACACAAATGTATAACTCTCCAGGAATTTTGATTGCGCTTATATCCATAACTGTAGGAATTGGATCCGAACTTTCTCCAGTCCCTTTTCATCAATGGACCCCTGACGTATATGAAGGAGTGCGATTCGTTTTACAAATTATTACCTCTATTTTATTATAGAGGTAATAGATATCTCTATTTATTTTTTATCAATGTTTCTATCTCTAAAAACTCTATGGACATGTGGAAAAGAGAAAGAAAAGGACTGTTACCCCTACCCCCACTCGGACCAAGACATCACTTAAAAAAAAAGTTTTTTTTTTCAAATATTTTTTGTCGAAATAACAATTAAGGTAAAGCAAGGTCAAAAACAACTAATATCTTTGAATGAACAAAGATATTTTGCAAGAGAGATTGGTAAGACCAAATCTATTGATTCAATAGATTTGGTCTTATACATGCGCGAGGAAGGGAATAAAAAAGGAATCAGATTATTATTTTATTCCTTCTTTATCACCTAGAAACCGTGCGAGGTTCGAGTCCCATGCACGGTTCTGAATGAGAAAAAGGAGTGAGGGGTTCTCTTTTCGACAACTCTACCATTCGTTTCTTTTCTTTCGTTCCGAAAATAGCTGCTCTAGCCGCTCGAATCGAATTTTCGATGTTCGTTCCTATCTTCATCGAACGAACGCATGTCAATAGATATATATGCACATAGAGATATATCTATTGAAATGTGGATATCTGATGAAATATGGATATCTGACCGCTCCGTTCTAGTCAGGAATATATATCATAGAATCGAACCTGTTCTTTACAGATTGTTATTTGGTACCATATTCAATTCTTTAGGTTTCTATTGAATCTAAAAAGAAAAGATGTTTAGTCATCTTTTTTACGTATATTTCTCCAGATAATGAAAATTAAAATATAAAAAATTGGATTATATATAATTAACCTATATGACCGATCGATATCAATACTCGAAGACGCTATCTCTAACATAGATTCTATATTCATTTTACATATCAGGATATTTTGAATATATATTATATATATATAATATATATATATATATATATTAATGGACTAGGATTGACTCACTTTCGGGATGCCTTGATGGTGAAATGGTAGACACGCGAGACTCAAAATCTCGTGCTTAAGAGCGTGGAGGTTCGAGTCCTCTTCAAGGCATAATATTGCTCATGCTTATTGAATGAGCAATTCAATGGTAAATCTCGTACGAGAGTATCTCAATAAATTGAGATAGATTCCCTTCGTATCTGTTGATACGAGGTATTCCGACGATTACCTACAAGTTCAAGTGGAATAGGACAGTGGATCACAGGCAGGATCTTGGAGATCTTCTCTATCTAATGAGAGAGTCCATTCCGAAATGGTCCACCCTCGTATTATGAGGTATATTTCATTAAGGACACAGATTGAGAAGATCTTGCAAGATCCGGGAGTTGTGACCGAACCTCAACAACTATATGCATGTCGGATTGACTCTATCCTTTCCTCTCCTCCGAATAGTGTGGGAAGAGAGAATGCTAGACTAGAACCGAAATCTAGGAAATAGGGAGTAAGCATAGTCTAGTAGAGAATATCTCATTAGGTTAAAGAGAATTGGCTTGTCTTTACTATGCTTACTCTTACATGGTCGAGATCTCGGAGTGAAGAACCTATCTTCAAATTAAAGATCTATCAAGTCTTTTTTTTTTCTCCAACATACTTACTATTCTTGGACAATACCAGGAAAGGATTCATTATAGGATCTTAAATAGGAGCATATGTAGAACCTCTCATTGGTTTCCACGACCCTACTGCCCGGTCAATTTTGTTTTACTTCATTCCATATTCCATTGCTCTTTCATCGATTATTACAGATTATCCCGGCTGATGTCAAATCTTAATCCTGTTGTATGAATTGAGTGTTCAATTTCATTCGGAAAAAGACATTGATTCTCCGACAATGTCCTTGTCATTTGATCCAATAACATTCTGTTAGATAGGAACAGATTGAATAAATATTGATAACTCTCAGATAGAGTATTATAAAGAAAAGATTCATTAGATAATAAACTATTGGTTCCGAGCCATTTTTGGCGATGAATTAACGATTCGAAGCGGTAAAACTTTTCTCTCTTATTTCCGATTAACCAACGTTGATATGCAAATATAGGATAATGTAGCTCCATACGTTCCGATCGGATACTCAGTGCTTGAATGCGTTTGAAATCCTCAAAATGTTCCTTTCCTAATTGTTTCCACGAATTCATGAACAAAATCGAATTGTTAATGAATTTTGAATTATATCTACGAAAAAAATGGTAGTAACTTTTTTTAGGGAAAAAACCATATTTTGATGTTCTTCTCATTGAACCATAAGTAATATAAAGCCTTTTCAGCTGTTCTTCATTTGTGAAAAATTCTCGGCGTGAAAACACAAGGCACTCTTCTTGAAATAGGAAGGGATCCCAAAGAAATCGTCTTCCTAGAAAGAACATGGGTTTCTTAGAGGATTTATATTGCATCGGATTCGGATATTTTATAGAAATTTTAGATCTTATCATCTGCCTTTTTTTAAACGATCTGAACTGATACGAAGATCTAAATGAATTGGGTCTTTTTATACGTCTTTTTGTACCTCTTTTTGTACGATCGAATCGATTACTGCGAAGAAAACTAAGACGCCAGATCCTAGGAGCCCAAACTATGTTATTTATGAATTCTTCATCCATATCCCTATCCATTTGTTTTGGGTCGAGAGTTTCTTTTTGTTTTGAGTCGAAAGTTTCTTTTTGTTTTGCGTCAAGAGTTTCTTGTAGAAACTTTAATTCATATTCTTGAAGAAATCGTATCATATCTAGATGATTTCTCGTTTTGGGCTGAGGAGCGAATGTGCTCTGATCCTTATCGAACGTACCCCGAAATCTTCCTAACCATGGAAATTCCACCAGAAGACTTTCTAAAAGACTAGAAGCTAGATCGAGATCATGCTCAGCGGATCTATCGAGAGTAATGCAATTCTCGATATTTCGTTCCGATATAGACCAAGAATCTCGAGCCGCTGATCCGGCCAAGCAACCCAAAATATGGGGAAGTATGGTCAATTCCTTCATAGTTGTTTCGGCAATCGAAGGTTCTAAATACCATTCGGACAAATAACAAAACCTTTTCTTCCATAATTCCTTTTTGGTAGATAGATGATTCAGGGGAGAATTCCTTCTAAGTGTATTTTGTATAAAAGCCTTTCCTACTTTGTAGATAAGTCTTTCATAAGTTTGACCGGATCCAACCTGATTCTCCATAGATTTCCAATTACAAGTTTGCCTAAAAAGAGCTGATCGAATCGTATTAGTGTCTATAACGGATTTCTTTTGGGTAATACTTATTATTAAGGCTTCATTGGCCAGTGCTGCTAGATCTCGTGCATCAGAACTTATGGTTCTAGATCCAAATTCATCGGAACAGGACAACTCTTTTTCCGAGTAGAACCCTTTACTACATAAAAGAATAGGAAATTCCCTTTGTCGTTGTGGGATAACAAGCATTCGAATATTGATCGATCTATCTAATCGATTTGGAGCTATTAGGGCTGGATCCACTTTTTGGGGGATATGAGTCGGAGCAATAACAAGAATATTTCTAATAGAATCTCTATCATAATCTCTAGAGAGATGGCTCACTAATAAACCAAGGAAAGAGTCACTTAAGTCGAAATCAAGGAAAGCGTGAGTTAAGTCATTGACATTCAGTTCATGAATGTTTGGAATCCATATTATGCAAGGAGACATTCTTTTTGCCAATTCCAAGGTAAGATGGAATTGTCGCATTTTGTCTATTGCCAAATTAAAAAATTCAGTTTGAATAATTCTACTATCAGGGTAATTTAAATACTTACCATACAAGAACTTGTTCAGAGATATTTTGATTAAAGGAACATAAGAGTCTGCTGCTATACTTTTGACCAAATAGGATCGACCAGTTCCCATAGGACCTATGAGTAAAATTCCTTTGGAAAGTAATGATCCTGAGTGGAGTGATAAAGGGGGTCCATGAAATGGGGGGTTGGTTTGACACAATATTTGTGAAGAGGTTATCTTCTGACAAAAAGCAAAGAATACCCATCTTTCTGCTAAACAAAATGGATCGAACTCGTAATTCATTAGATCTTTTTGATAAGTGTAGGCCAAATATCGTAAGTGAATAAGTCCCGGCTGTCCAGTTATTTGATAACCAATTTCATTCTTGAGGAAATTATGACTGTAAGGCAAATTTGATTCAAATTTATAAATGTTTTTTTCCATCATTAGAAGCTGAACTAGTAATTCTATCTCTTTTTCGTAGATATCCATACTAGAACACCATTTGTTCCACTCTCTTATTATAGTTATAGGCGAATTAAGCTTTCTATTCTTCATCTTCCTCTTCATAGAAGAAGAGCTGGATGTGTCCCCTATATAAGATAACCAGAGATTAGGCACGAAAGGATTCATAAGTTTTTGCAACTCTATCACGTATGACGGATCCTTTAAATACTTGATGAGTTCAAAGTCTACTTTTAAATTGAGAAAGGTTAAGGAAGTCACTTTCAAATATTGAAGAACAGAATACCCAAGGACGAAAAAAGGGATAAGAATCCCATATTCTTCATACCTCCGAGCATTTAGTAATCTCAGATGTTTCCATATGAATGAAACTGATGACTTCTTTCGATCAACAGTACTATATTCTAAAAACTCATTCAAAGGACTTAGAAAGAAAAACTTATTCAGAATGAATTTTCTGAATCTAAAACTAAATTGAAAAAGATTCGTTCTCAATTTCCATTGTATAGGTTCCCATAATGGATGATAAAGTTCCCACAAGATATTCAATTTATGTATAATATTATGTTTAATATCTCGCAAAATAAATACAAATTGATTACTCCCATGTAGTAATATCTCTGGAAGATTATCTAAAAGCATATTTTCAATATATTTACACCCTGCAGAGGTAAAAAACCATGGCATATATGTTTGGAGCAAATCCCATTTTGAAAAAAGACTATCTATTCGAGAGATCCTATACATCTCCTGTTTCTTAACAGGTTCATTAAAACGCGGTGATAATAGAATATTCCGTTCCTCTTTAGATGAATTAGAAAGGGTACTCCTCCCATCTATGCCTTTGTTTCCAATTGTGTTTTGAAAACTTTCGGTTACAAACCAATCTTGAAACATTTCCTGATTCTTATTGGGAAAGATTTCGGATAGTAAATCATCTTGATAAGATCGAGTTTGAATAAGATCCATGTTTGAACTGAAATCCTTTTTAAGGTACTGATCGAGGTTGTTCTCTTCTGAATCGGATCTATGGAAAAAAGGCTGGCAAAAAGTTTTTTCCAAATTGACTATTTGTTCTTTTGTTAAAGGCGTTATAGAAATCTCTTCGATCGAGGAAAGACATCCATTGTCACGAACGAATGGATTAAATCGAGTTAGTAAATTGAAGGATCTGTACAAGTCATAGATTAATACAAACGTTTGGTCACCACTTCGTTTTCGTTGTAAATATTTAGGTAAGAATATGTTAGATATTTGTGACTTGATGAATGAAATAGTCTCTTTCTCTGAGTGAACGGGTCCTATTTCACCAATGGGCAAGGAAGATAGATTGTTGTGGATGGACAAAAGATGAAATAATTGTCCATATGTAAGATTCTTCCTTCTGATATGGAAAGGATTCATATAAGAAGGAAGAATCTTCCTATAATTTGACCGAGGATGATGCAAATAATCAAAAAATTGGAGCGTATTTGCTCCATGAAAATAAGCTCTCAATGAGCTCTGATCAGATAGTTTGATGGGATTCAACCAATTGTCTCGATCGTTGGATATCGTCGAAAAAGAAGTGTTATTGAACGATTCCATGTGATTCTTTTCATTATCGAATAAGTCAATAATCAATGGATAAATCGGTATCTTATTCGAAAAAAATGGTTGAATTGTTCCTTCATCAATCAATAATTTTGATCTTTTTGAAAGATTATGGTCATCCAAAAGAAAGGGTTTTAATTTTTTTAAATGAACGATTAGAGCACCAATTGGATCCAACAACTTATTTAATAGTTGATCATTAAGACTTTTGAGCTCATAAAAGCGAAAATCCAAAATTGAAATGAAAATATCGAACTTAGAATTGAACTTCGAAATGATATCGAAGTTCGAATTTAAGATCTTCACAGTACTTTCAAAAAGGGAAGAAAACTTTAAATAATCTTTTTTGTTGGAACTTAGAGACCAACCAATTGAATCTTGATTAGTATTAGTACATGATCCAATTGGATCGAACACTATTTTAAAATAGTTTTGTTTAGAAAAAACATGTTTCAAATATTTTATAAAGTATTCGGTCTGATTGTACACATTCAAATTCCGATTGATATGTTTATCCGTTCGAATAATAGAACGGTTGAACCATTCTCTCTGACTTTTTCTCCAACTTGACGAATGCCGGTCAATTGTATCTTTCGTTACATTATGAAAACTTTCATTTTCTATCCAATTTGTTCGAATTTGATCCTTTAACTTGCGACTGGACCTTTTCATAAAATTGAATATATTCAATATATTTTCCGAATACCCCGAAATCTTATACCGAATCGATTCATACCAATGAAAAGCTTCAGTTCTATAATCGTTAAGAGGAGTTCCTATCTCCAAGCGATTTTTTGAATCGATTTGGCTCAATTCTTTGTCGATTATTTGATCTAAATATTCATCCTCTTTATCAGTAATCTTGAGTAGGACCCATAAAGATTGATTCTTCAATTTATCTCTGTGGTTGAAGATCCGATCCGATCTCAACGATCCATTTTTGTTGAGTTCATATAATTGATTCATGTGAGAATCAATATAAAAATAAATTTGATCATGAACCTGACTAGGCTTAGTTATTGATAGAGTGAATTGATCTATCATTTCCAGAACAATTTTTTTAGTTTTCGATCGAAAATTTTTGTGCAATATGTATTGTCCCTTGCTTTGATCACAGAATGCAGAAGATAGATTCAAAGGCAGAGTCAAATTCCGCTTTATAGATCCGGATCGGTGCATATAACTTGGCTTTTTAATAATAATAGATCCGAGATCTGATGAAATAGCACAATTCGAGGAAGGATTTTCAATTTCAAAATATGTTTTGATCTTCCATAGATCAACTATCCTATTCATTAATGAATAGGATTTTGAATCCCTTAAATCTTGGGAAAAAACCTCTTGTTGCCTTTTCAATAACCTTTTGGATAAGTTGAAATCTTCAATGGGCTTCTCAGTAGCACTAGGACTACCCATATACGATTCATCTATTAGCAATATGTAAAAAAAAGAATAACGAATTGATTTTGTAAAATTATCAATGAATCTTTTCCTTTCCAAAGGAAAAGAAATCTCTTCCGTATATCTTTGATCTTCTGTAAATAATTCTTTCGCCCAAGAGATTGGAGAATATTCTGATAAACGCTTTGAGGACAAATCTGATTCTATTTTTCTTTTTTCTCTCTCTTTTATTGAAAGAGAACAAATAATTGATCTTTCTCTTCGTTGCTCAATCTCCGTTTTATTTCTTGTTAATGGATCTTCACAAAGATCTTTTTCAGGTTCCCAATACTTATTTTCGGTTGAAATGAGAGTCGAATCGATCTTCGAATTGATATCTTTCTCATCCTTTTCCGAATGAGTTTCGCTCGGTCCTTGATTCTCCGAGATCATCTCATCCTTCTTGTTCATGTTCCTGTCATATTCTGAATTGAAATTAATGGGATCAGAATGTTCTATGGATTGATTGTAAGATCTTTTCAATTGGAAAGACAGGAAAAGATGCGGAAGTATCAACCAATTTTGAGTGAAAGGTTTTAAATATTCTTCTGATGTTTCATTTCCAAGTTCCATAACGTTTATATGTATAGGAAATAGTTTCATCAAATAGAAATTTTTTCTATCAATCATACTACTTTTATAATTGAAGTGATATGTGAGGACCGATAATGTAAGTACTACTATACCTTTGACCAAAAAATATGGATTGCTTTTACGTAGATCGCGTAAAAGCAACGTACTGAGAATTCTAAGGTCAAAGAGCTTTATAAGGCGCTCCCGGTGCGAAAGGATTTGAATTAAAAATCTCACTAAATTGGATTCGGTCCATGGATTGTATAGAAATTGATAACTTTTGATCTCTTCCAATTTCACTATCCAGGATCTTCTTTTTTTCATTTCTTTTTACCCCTTTTTTTCATCCCAATGAATAGAATAAATAGATTATTTAATCTTGATTTAATATAATTGGAAAACTCGTGTCAACCAACCAATACCATTATAACACATGGATAGAATTTATTTCACTGAAATAGGAAAATGAAACTGAATCCAGTCCGTTTTTTTCTCTTATTTTATGGGCGAACGACGGGAATTGACCCCGCGCGTGGTGGATTCACAATCCACTGCCTTGGTCCACTTGGCTACGTCCGCCCCGGAAAAACAAACCAATTGTCTCTATCTACAGTCATTTCTTCTTGGAAGAAATGACGAGGCTAACGTTTGTATGTGGGTCGGCGACCTCTTACAGGGGATCAAAGCAAGATCGATGACTAATTCCCAACCAACTATCGAACAAGTTTTTCGGTCGTGGACCTATGTCAAATGTCTATTGGTAATATTTGACATGAATCAAGTATGAGAGAAAGAATGTGATGTGATTGGATCCCGAACTACCCAATTTCAGATCTGAGTCTATACTAATATTATAGAATGAATATGTTGATGATCTTTATTCAGCATCCATGGCTGAATGGTTAAAGCGCCCAACTCATAATTGGTGAACTCGCGGGTTCAATTCCTGCTGGATGCAGGAGAACTGCACATATCCATTATTTATGGAATGGGAAGAAGGATGAAGAATAACAGCAAACATTTGAACAGTACCAACCCTTTCATTTTATTGAAAGGTTTGGTACTGTTCAATTAAGCAATACACGATAACAATCCATCAGAGTCTTTA